TAAAACTTTCGTTTTTTTTTTTAACGGGTTAGCTATATATTTTACATGTTCCCAGCAATTTGCATGGCATCATTAGTAGGAAAAATGATACAAGTCCTAGATAATGATATACAACGCACTAGAACGCCCTTGTTGACGATTCTTAACCCCTACAGCATCCAGGGTTCCCCGAACAATATGATATCTTACACCTGGTAAATCTTTAACCCTTCCTCCTCTTACTAATACTACTGAATGTTCTTGCGAATTATGGCCAATACCCGGTATATAAGCAGTAATTTCAAATCCAGAGGTTAATCGTACTCTAGCAACTTTTCGTAAAGCGGAGTTTGGTTTTTTGGGGGTCGTGGTGGAAAAGTCGACGAATAAGTTTCCTTTACTGTCACTCTACAAAACCGTACGTGAAATTTTAACTTCATACGGCTCCTCGTTCAATTCTTCAAATTAAATGAATTAATAAAATTAAATAATTTCTTTTAATATTTCTGTATAACCCTCATGTACAACAGAAATAATTCTTGTGTTGTGGAGTTAAAAACGAATTGAAATTTTTCTATAAGTTGTTTATTCTATTGGGTAGAAAAAAATGTATAAAAGAATTGTATTTTGTATTAAATAATTGTATTTTTAGACTCGTTTGTAAATAAATTAGATTTTTGTTTGAACCCGATACAGATAAATCCTAATTTGGTCTAAATGAATAAGTTTTTTTACTCCCTGCTTCAAAGAGTTAATAAAATTCAATATTAACTTATTATTTTATGTTTAATACTTTACTATATGTAGTTTCAGATATTACTCCCTTCAATAACAAAGTTAATAGAATTGACGGGTTAATGTGAGCTTATCCATGCAGTTACGCACTATTCAAATAGGAATCAATTCTCATGAAAAATTTGGTTTGGCTTTCGTGCTTTGGTTGGTTGTCATGCGTCGTCCAAGATAATTTGATGACCCACGTTGGAGTAATATCTATATTAGATATGATCCGATTGACTGCGTAGGGCTCTCGGATAGCAATAAAGACAGCTAGTGATTCTGGCAAAGGAGGACAACATTAGGGATTGAAAGTTAATCTCTCAAAATTGGGTTGGGGAAAGTTACTCTCAAAGTTACTCTCTTTGACCAACTATCTCATAATATTCAGTTACACGATACATGGTTGAACATCTAAAAGATGAATGGGTTTCGTTTTTAGGATACTATAACAGAGATGATATAAACATAATGAAAATGGATATTGGGAAATTGACGATAGCTCAAATTGTCATTTATTCAAGGATATTCTCAACATTATCAATACTGATCTCGTCCATAATAAATATAGATAACCTAATATTACGCAATTATCTTCTTATTTTACAAGACAATTGCGGAACTACTTTTATCATAGGATCGATATCT